CATAAAGAGTGCGGAAGGACTCAAACACCAGCGGAGTATAGCTCCCACGAGGAAAAGGCTTACCCCTTTAAACCCATGGATTTCACAAAAAGTGTACTACCATAGATACGCAGCTCTTGCTTACTAAATTGTAAAACAAGCAAACTGCACCCACCCCTTTAGCAAGAAGAAATGAAAGCAGCAGGAATGTTGTTACTAACACTACTCTTATGAGTATTAGCTTCCTTTTTCCAAATAAGTCGGCGACCTTACACCATTGGGATACTTCGAATAAACTAGAGTACATATAGGATACACCTGTAGTGAAGAAGGCTCGAAATGCGAGCCCTAAAAGAAGGCCAGAGATGAACAGCAGCCCATTTTGATCAATATGTTAGATAGGCCCTGCGCCCCTATGGAGCCCGCGACTTGTGCCATGGTTGTACAAAAAAAGTGAGTCCCAAAAAGAAAAACACAAAATATATAAAAACAGACCTACGGCGAGAAGTAACAAAATGGTTATGTACCCTCTGCGCTTCAAGAATTGCGAAAGACTTTTCATTTTATTTTGCATTTTCATTTTCTTTTCCATTTTGATTTGATTATTTTCTGTTTTTTTTGTCATCCCCCTCATTATAGTCCTCCTAGAATCAATAGCATTTCGTCGGAATACATCCTGTCTTTTCACCTTAGTAGTCCTATGCATAGTCAGTACTATAGCCCCTCATACTTCTCTAACTTCACTTCCAGCTTATTCCGAAATAAAAGCGACTTGCAGCTAAGAGCACAAGGTGCGTAGCTGGCTTGTTAGGGGAAGAGGTTAGTTTACTTGCTTGTTAGAGAAAGGCTTTAGAAAGCACAGTAACAGCTATGAGATAGCCGCCCTCTACCCCACTCTTTTCAGTCGCGCTATTTCATAGCATCAAACTCTTGCTATTCTCATAGAGAACTGCCCACTTGAATAGAGGTTACAGCCTACTGTAATAGAGGATACATCCCGTATCACCTATCAATTCTCAAATGGCATCAACTCTTGCTTGTCTACCTTGAATAGTCTTTATACGGAATGCACCTACGAAAAGAACTGATTTGAAACGGAAGGAAGAAAGTCTCACATCTCTTACGATATTTGATTCTCGACCTAAAGTCCAACACTGGAACAGGACATGAAAGGTATGAGGTCTCTGAATGCAGGAGATTGAGGCTACTACCGATAGAGAAGACAAGGAGTTGATAGCTATCTTCAAACCATTCTATTGCCCCATAAGCATTGCATGTAGTCCTATCAGTCTACTGTAGTATGCACTATGGATGAAAGAAGAGCCCCTTCTTGTTGAGGATGGAAAGAGAAAGGAGAGGAATGAAATAGCTCGACTGAAAGGAGAGGAATGAAATAGCTCGACTGAAAGGAGAGGAATGAAATAGCTCGACTGAAAGGAGAGGAATGAAATAGCTCGACTGAAAGGAGAGGAATGAAATAGCTCGACTGAAAGGAGAGGATGGAAAAAGCTCGCTTTAATGAAGAAGGCTGGAGAGGATGGAAAAAGCTCGCTTTAATGAAGAAGGCTGGAGAGGATGGAAACTAGCTCGACTGAAAGGAGAGTAGGTCATCAGATCAACGTTTTTACGGAAGAAAGGATTGAAGGTAGGCCTAGGAGATTGATGAAAGAGGCCGAAGTCAGTCTTGTCTTCAACTCGGAAGGTTTCCCTTCTCTATTGCTTTGACCGAAGGATAGCTTTCCCTTCACCTTCTGCTTTGCCCTTCTCTCTTTAGCTATAGCTTTAGCAAGATCTTTAGCTATTGAACTTTTCCCTTCTCTTTTTCTATTGCTTTCTTTCTCTTTAGCTTCTTTGATCTGTTGAGAATCTGGAGTAAAAGGATTCGAACCTTTGCATGCCGGTACCAAAAACCGATGCCTTACCACTTGGCTATACTCCATATGGCCTGGGGGAGAGGGGGAAGCGAAGAACGAGCCGTGCAAGGACGCGGGGATATAGCAAGTAAGCAGAAAGGTTCTCCCTTTAGGACCGACTACAACAAGCTCACGACTCTAATAGAAAGAAAGGGTAAGCTCTCTGCTCTATTTGCTTGCAATGCTATGCCTATCAAAGTTGGCGAACGCTTCTGTAACCTTAGACTCGTTACGCTGTTCGACTGAACTCGTTGGCTCCACGTCCACCGAAAGTAGGTAACCTTCTTCACCGTTGGTTCCCGTAACCAAACCTTTCTTATCTTTTTTTTTATTATTTCTTTCTTTCTGAAGGGCTTGCGGTTTATTACACCAAATTCAGTGAACTATTGAAGCTATCGAGGAGTACCAAATGCTGACGGTAACGAAGGTTACCGGGCCGATGCGGCCGGTTACCGGGAACCAAAAGGTTCCCGGGAAACTACGTTCCCTTTGTAAAGTAGGCCTTTTTATAACTAATTAGAGTTGACATGAAATGGATCACGGAAGAAGACATAAAAGATGAATGAATGATTCAATCCCTTCCCACTCACACGGGTTCTTCTATTGAAGAGGTTCCCCGGGCGTACATAAGAGCGGAACCTAGATAGAACGCGGAGCACCGGCCCCGGCCGCCGATACAGTTACCATGCTTACCAGCTCTTACCATTGCCGCCTATAGATATAGATGGGAGGTAGGCGGGGCTAGCTTGCTTCTCTTCCCCTAGGCTACCTGCACATCTTATGTGCGAATAAAAGGAAGCGAGCGGCTCTTCGCTTAGTAGACGGCCGCCGGACGACGACCCCTTCTTGTTCTCGCCCAGTCGCTTCTTTTTTTTTTAGAATCCTAGACTAAAGAAGAAGGCTCCTGAATCAGCGCAGGGAAAAATCCGCAAGCAGGAGAACTGTACTAACCTGCCGCCGGTTACTTTATCAGGGCTCCGCAGGAGAAGAAAGAAGGTCTGGGTCCAATTTCTAATGAAGCGAAGGTCCCCCTTACTCCCTATTCTCTCTTAAAGCTTTATAAAGCTCTAAAGTTGGTTAAGAACTATTGACTGTAAACGATAGCAGTTACAGTCACTCAATGGATATGCTCGCCTTTGGAATGAAGATGGATGAACAGGCACTTGAGCCTGGAACTGATGAAATTCGGGGAAAACATGGAACCGGTCACTATACCGGGGGGGCGAGACATGACCGCGACTTAAGATTCAAGTACCGTTGAAAAGACTAAAGGAACGGGGGAATGACTACCTGTAATAAAGCACAGGCTAATACGAGCCGACCAGAAGAAGCAAGGCTTTAGATTACCAGATCCTGGACACAATGTTCCTAGAGATGGAGAGCCCCTGCCTTTTCTAGCCTCTCCTTCTTGCTTGCTTACCTAGCTCTTGTCTTAGTGACTCTTCCTCTTTTCTAGGTTTTTCTGAGTGTGAAAACGGTAGATTTTGCATTTGCCAATGAATTGGATCCGCCTCGATTCGATCAATAATGGGATTCTTGGCTAGAGAAAGGTTCTGTGACATGGACGCCCAGCCCAACTCGGTCGGTCGGTTGGCCCACCTAAGATATTCAAAAATGATCGATCGATTTGATCAAATTTGAAAAAGTCTTTCTCACTATTCAGAACAGTGGAGCTTTCGATCAAGATGTTCTCGCCTCCCCCGTTTGGGCTCTCGCTCGAATCGGAACCTTTATGGGTAGGCTTTCGACTCAATCTAATAGCCTACCTATCGGGCGCCAATACAATAAAAGAGAAAGTTTGCGCATGGGCCCATTATCTGATGCAGAACCGATGCGAGAGGGAGAATCAATATGGGAGAAGGGGGGATTGAGAGCTTTCAAGAACCAGTGGAAAGGAAAGACTTGTTCCCTGCATTCCTTTCTTTCCAAAGAGAGTCATTAGTGCTAGGGCATAAAAGCTTTGATTGAATGAACGCCACCTTGCTTGTATTGTTTTCAAACAAATCCAATGTTGGGCCAAGCGTTGCCAGCCGGTAATAGCCGAAGGCAAAAAAGGGGGAGATAGAGAAGAGGAGATTCAGAATAGTCACTCCACTCCATGGATAGTGCACACAGATTCTTCTTTCATTTGCAATTCCTTTCGGGTCGGAAACGTGGGCTGCTGGTGGGGCTGTGCCCCTTCTCCCTCTTCTTCCGCTTTACAACCGGAATAAGGAACCTTAGAATTCACCCCGATGAAAAAATGGGATTTGAGAGGCTAGCGAATCGGAATTGTATGGAATGTCCTACTCCTGCCCGAGCTTTCCGATCAACCAATCCCCTATTTCAGGGACATCTGTGTTAGGTAGGCCCAGGGATCACTGATTAGTCGAATGAGCCCATCCCTCTGGCCTATCATTTGTTGGTCGATCCGGCTGGCGGCTCCTGCGTCTGGGGCCCCTTTATACTAGTTTGCTGCTAGGAGTCCCTCTAGTCGAATCCATAATCCATAGAAGTCCCAATAGAAATTGACTGACATGGCTCTTCCATCGACGATCTACTGCTCCCTCTTAGTTGCAGATGCCCATGCTTTGATTCGAAAGCCCTAGCCAGTGATGAATCCCCAGGAAGAGAGGACTATTGAATTCCTCCTCCCTTCAGTCCAGTTTGAACCCGTCCCAGCAACGAACACCTTCCTACTGCAAGGCTTTGCTCTGCCCTTCCACTAGAATCCACTCCGGGTCGGAGGAGCAGCTAATCCAACTTCTTGAGATATTGAAGAACGAACATTTGCTTGAATTCCTTGCCTCACCCTGAGATGAGAGGGAAGGTCGATTTGACTCGAATCCTGGACCTGATCTTTAATCCTACACCGGTTAATGATGCGATGGGAGAAGTTTTTCTTTTGTCATTTTTCATCAATGCTGGCCCAGTCGAGGTTCGTCCATGCCCAATCCCAATGGACAAACCTTAGCCCCTAGCTCTATAATCCACCCTACCCAGTCCCTGAAAGCCCTCCCGGGGCCTAGCCCTCTTTCTTCGAGTCTTAAGCGGCTTTCATCGTTGACGAACACCTGCGCTAATAAGACAAAGAGGGAGTCTATGCCTTGAATGAATCAGTAAAGTAACAACGGATTAGTGGAATGAGGGATCAAGAGACAGATAGGGGGAGAATGGCAATCATTGGTGGACCTTCCCTTGAACGAGTCACGGAGCTCTCAACGGAGTGGTTTAGGTTCTGGAATTCCATCTCTAGTTGGGGCTTTCGGTTCGAAGGTTATAAAATGTGGTGCGGGTTCATCTCTCTCGACCAGTTCAGCTTCAAGGGAGGGTGATCGAGGGGACCCAGACTTTAGATCTCTTCTCTATGGCGGGAGGTCTCTTTCGTATCAAGAGTGTTTTGGGGAGGCCAGGGAAGACGGATTGGATCGAGAGGCGATGCTTATACCTCTTCTTTATCGATAGGATTCCCATCATTTGCAGTCTCCGGCGAAGGAGATAAGGGCGAGGGACCGAACATGTTCTATCCTCAACCTCCATCCGTCATTAGTAATCTCAATTCGCTTTTCCTATTCACTAGTACAATGCGCGCTACAACTAGCAGCCCCTTACTAGTAAGGGAAAAGGCTAGCGCGCAAGGGCTGATGAAAAGCCAGCAACTTGTTAGGACTAGGTTTTGGCTTGCCCCTTTCTTCTTATTAGGAAGGTAGGTTTGGAACCCTATACAAGGGGCTGCTTGCTGCTCACCCCTATCTCTAAAGGGGCGCACACTCGTTACCACTAAACGACGAAGCCGGGAGCGGAAGGAGGGACTTGAACCCTCAACCTCAGCCTTGGCAAGGCTATGCTCTACCAATTAAGCTATTTCCGCCAGCTACGGTAGTGGCGAAGCACTACTGAGCAATTCACGTATCACTTGATACGGACGACTTCTGTTTTTCCGCCGGACCACAGTCTTGACCTCCGATCGAGCTACGAACACGAGTAGGTAGGCGGCTAGGGGGGCGGCAGGGCTGCGCCTTTTCAATCAATCTCCGGCCGCTCCGCTATTGGTGCGAGCTGTAAGGAGTCTTGATCTCGAGTCAAGCTGGGGCGTCATCTGTCTTTTAAGTTCAGTCATTTCCTAAGACGGCTCCTCTTATTCTTTCTACGATAATCCAAACTGCAGCTCCACGAGTCTGCTCGGAACCAGTTGATTCCTGAGCCATTCGTTCTCTTTCACAGTCGAGCTATTTCATTCCTCTCGGTTGGCCTTTGCCATCCACTAGAGCAAGTAAGAGAACCTAGAGTGAATGAACTTAAAGAACCGCATGACCGGATTGTACACCGGCTATGTATATGGATGTGCATAAAGAAGGGACGGGGCCGGGGAAGAGAGAGGGAAGAAGCTGCAGCGGCACCTCACGAACTTCTTACTGGAGCAGTACTATAGGCATTTTTGAGTGTTTGGATGCACGTCTTTTGTTCATATTCCTGCGCAGTTAAGAGAGAAATTGCCCCCAAGGAAACCACTTGTGTCTTTCTTGGATATGCTCAGTCCGGGTATAGACGCTATGACGTGAAATCCAAGAGACTCGATGTATCCTTGAATGTTTTCTTTAATGGGGGCGCTTCATATTTTCCTTAACCTAATTAATAAGCCCCGGGGGAGAATGATGATGGAGAAGTATTGCGGCCTTCTCCTGTTCATCAACTCTAACCGCATTCTTCTGCAGTTGATGTTACGGATCAGCCTCACGCTTCAAGCAGCTTTGCTCAGCATCTTCTGCCGATTGTCAGCCTGTTCAGCTGACCTCAGAGGATTCCAGTCACCCGGCACAGCATGTTTATTCTCGGCAGCGATTACAGTCTCTTTCCCAGGGTCAGACTACTCCATAAGATCAGCAGTCTAGCCCAGTTGCTTCCCTTTTAGGCGCTTCCTCTAGTTAAAGAGTGAATTCAGGAGTTCCAGGCAGGCGATAGGGGCTTCGGGGGGATAACATGAATCGTATAAGCCTGAACCCTATTAGTTATGTGCTTCCCCCTTCAAGAGCTGGGCTACTACCCTAATAAAGTTCTTCCTAGCGTATAGTATTGGGCAGATTGAGTCTTTCTCTAATATAGTACCTAATAGTTAGATTAAGCATTAGGCGCAACTTCGACTATAAAGCATCCCGTTAATCTCTTCTCTTTCTGTCTTCAAGCTTCAAGCTTTTGCCTAGGAGCTCGGATTCCAGTCCTATCGTTAGAAGGCAGCATAGTTGGAATTTCTTCCTGCGGCGAATAAAGGAAGAGAAAGGGCTCTCTAATGCCTTATTTGTACGATATGATGCAAGCAAGGAATCCTATTAGAGTGATGCAAGTCAGCCTATAAGATGAAACCGAAGATACTAAGCCTGGAATCAGTCGCTCTCTATGTCAATTTCTCTTTAGCAAGAAGCCCTGTGAAAGCTATCAGATAATGACTTTATAGAGGTCCCTCGCTGACGCCTTCATTTTTATTTTTTTCATCTCTTTATGATATGCTATCTTCCTTTAGCCAGACTTCCCGCATTACTGTGATCAAGAGGAAGCGCTAAGGTCTATCCTTTCCTTAAGTTAAGAGTGAAGGACGGATACTGGCTCTTTAGGACTGATAGTAGCTGCTCTTCTGGTAGTATAGCTGGTAGCTCTGCTTATGCTAGCTCTCTTCTTTCTTATGAGAGAGATTCGCAATAGGGGCATTTCTCTGTAAGAAGAAGGCCTGTTACAGCTATCAGATATAGGGGATTTACTTCACCTTGAATAACTATCGTTAAATGGCTTTCTTTTCAGCTGCTTTCATATTTCATTAAGGTAGTTTGCTTACTTAGTGCTTTCGCTAAGGTGACGACTTGAATGAAACTTTCATTGGGGAAGGGATAGATAAACAGAGTCGGGGTCATAGTACTGAGCCGGTTTAGTTAGACCTTACCTTTCATTTCATCTTTGTCTTTTAGCTAATGGTAATAGTTTCAAAGATAGACGTGTCACATAATCACATAAATAAGGAAAGAAAGTGAGTGAAGGAGTGACTCTCGGGGATAGGCACGACTAAACAGACTCAAATGCATAAGTATACTTTAGGAGTTCCTATGGAAAGACAATAAGGCGTCAACAGTGCCGTCTAGCGCCTTTTAGGCTTAGTCACGTCTCCCCAGATAAGGAAGCAAAGCCATAGCACGAGAGAGAAGGCGTTCCTTCGCCGTTTTATTTCGAGGAAGCGCTCAAGTCGAGACTCTTATATGTCAATAGAGAAAGCAGATTCAGAAAGAAAGCGAGTCATTTTAGTCTGTAATCTTGTAAAAGAGGGTTTCAACTAGACTACGGGTTGTTATTCTAGTAGACATAACCCGAAAGCCGCGCAAACCAGATCACTCTATACTTTTTACACTTGCTCAATCTCTAAAGCTAATTCGGAAACTTTGGAATGGGAGTCAAGCCCGACGAACCAATCTCGATAGTAAGCATTGGGCGGGCGATAGGGAGGACGGTCTCTGGATTGATTTCTGCTGGCAAGGCATAAGAGCCGTTACCTATGGCCTGTGTGGTCTTCTGCGGAATTACCCAATGAATGTCGCCTAACGCCGCGACGGGGACCGGTAGAAGCAGACACAAATTGACTCACTACATGAACTGCATAAGCAATATCTGTACGAATAACAGTAATATATAAGACCCTTATTACCTCCGTAGAAGTCACATTCTGGGGAGGCTCGGCTTCTACCCAGGGCAGAAGGTGGAGAAGGCTGGGCCGTAGCTACTATACTAGGATAAAAGTATGACCTCTTTAAGATCTGGGATAGATCTTTCCGATGATATCCATGGCCCACCCTCGAAATGGCCAAGGCTTTATAATCGGGTATAACTCGGAAGCCGGCTTGTGCTGGATTCCTGCATACCTCTGGCAGGCATCGCAGCTCTTAGCATGTGCTATGTAATCTGCAAGGACCGTAGGCCAGTAGTGGCCATGTCTCCGGATCTCTCGAATTTCCCTCAGCGCGCTCGATCTACCTATCTTTCTGAGTTTGATTGGTTTTCGCTCCAGCTGACCTTTCCATTTAATCACTGACAAAACCTACCTTTCAATTCTTCTTACCCTATGAGCTTTCAGCAAAGGACAGATTTCTTGGTCCATTGACATCGATCAACGAAATAGACCTCCTTCTTTCACTTTTGTCGTTGTCTTCCAATTCAAATAGCCCCATTAAGTGAGTGTTCCGCGAGAAAAGAGAGGCTGACATCTTTTCTTATCTATCTATTTTCGTAAATGAAGAAGATAAGTGAGAGCTTACTGACTGCATCTTCTAAGAAGGGCTTGGAAGAAGAAATAGAATCTCCTTTCTTTTTCGAGAAAAGGTCCCATCCTTCAATATCATGATTGGGTCGACCAGGCCAGATCATGAGTGAAATATCATGATCGGGTCGACTAGGCCAGATCATGAGTGAATAGAAAATTGAAAATGTACATAGCAGTTCCAGCTGAAATACTTGGAATAATTCTACCACTTCTACTAGGAGTAGCCTTTTTAGTGCTAGCTGAACGTAAAGTAATGGCTTTTGTGCAACGTCGAAAGGGTCCTGATGTAGTGGGATCGTTTGGATTGTTACAACCTCTAGCAGATGGTTTTAAATTGATTATAAAAGAACCTATTTCACCAAGTAGTGCAAATTTCTCCCTTTTTAGAATGGCTCCAGTGGCTACATTTATGTTAAGTCTGGTCGCCCGGGCCGTTGTACCTTTTGATTATGGTATGGTATTGTCAGATCCGAACATAGGGCTACTTTATTTGTTTGCCATATCTTCGCTAGGTGTTTATGGAATTATTATAGCAGGTCGGTCTAGTAATTAGGGGGCGGCCGTTCGGTCGCCTATGATACTAGGACCAATAGGTCAAAAATGGGTTTGTGCCGCAGGTGTTGAACGATCCACTCTACACAGGTGTGGGCTTACAGGGCTCATAAAGCCTTTCTTTCATTCATCAATAGGGCCCTGGTCGGTCACTTTTCTGGGCCGGGATCAATAAGTGGAATGGAAGTCATAAAAAAGATATCTTGATCTTCGCACCTCAGATCAAGAGGAAGGGTAGCTTGTCAAGCTGGCCTAAAATTTGCATTATTCTTAATTATTATATATAAAAATATATATAATTAAGATATAAATAAAAAGATTCGTTGTCTTTTAACCGGCTGTTCTTCTTTGTCAACGCTACTAAGGACCTATAGGTTCGCAATAATGAAAATTGGTTATTTTAAAAAGAAAAGGCGCTATTTAGCCCTACATTAGTAGAAGTAAGCGGCTGAGTTAGCCTAGCCTACCCTAAAAGTGGTATAGTAGGGTATAGTAGGCGAGCGAGTTAGCGAAGACGCTTAGGCTAATAGAAAAGAGAGCGTCGGTGCGTAGCCTTCATTCTACTACGCTACGAAAAGGTTACGAAATCACTTAGCTCGACGTTAGGAGAGTCAAGGGGGAACGCCATACCTACATAGAAGAACCGCTGTTCGCTGACTTTCTAAGGTCTAACCTTTCGCCCCCTACTGAAAAGGGGCAATTAGCTTTGCACCACTGATAGACTACTTAAGATTCAATTCAAAAGGCCCTACTTAGTTTCGCAAGCCTTTGTCATTGTCAGTCAACTAAGTAGGGCCTGAGGCCCCCTGTGAATCCGTAAATCTGAGGAGCATGCCGCAACAAAAGGATGGTCCCCTATGCATTTCATTCTTTCCGGAAGGGAAAAAAAGAAGTACCCCCCATCATAGTGAACCTCTCCTTGTGATCGGGATGAGGTAGATGCCTCCCAGCCGGGGGGCGGATCGAATCGGAGTTTCCTTAGGTAGCCACCGACCTACAGTTATCCTTAAACTTCCGTGCTTGGTGGAGAAGAAGCGAACAAAGGTACGCTCGCTTGCTGTCTTGTTCTCTGTCGCGAACTGGGATCGCTCGCCAGCTAGGTCAGATTGGAGCAACATTGTATGAGAACATATTACCCATATTCGGGGACAAGGGGCGAAACGACCTCTCGATCTACTTACTGCAGCCCAGGAAGAAAAACGTCGTCTAGGCGTTACCTGTTGCTCCGATCTCCCCTACGCCTAGGACGTTGTCTGGGCCCACCAAGAGCCATAGTTAGTTGCTGTTTCCATTTGGTAGTTTTTTTCTCGTTGTTGATACCGGCAAGACCCAGCCAGATGATGTCTGCTGGTTGGTAGTGAGAGGACTCTTAGTACCTGCATACCCAAAAGGGGGCGCTGGTTAAAAAACAATAATTTTTCTCTTTCTTGCTCTCCCTTAGCAGCGGGAAAGGAGTCTATCTATCTGCCTAGCTTTGGTAGATTTCCCCCAACGCAATCCGCAGAAATTCCACGAATCCCTTGGTGGATAAGTCCGACGACTCAGCAGCAGTGCGGAATTTTCTTTCTCGTCTGCTGGATCTGATCTATAGTTAGGGGGCAATACATACCAAAAGGTTCGAAGAAGGATAATGAGTGAAGATCTGCCCCAGCCAAGTCGTCGACCGCTGCGGTACCTGAACTGAATGCTCTGAGGTTGAAAGGCAAGTAGATAAGCGGATTCCTACCTGTATTTTGATTGTCTCGATTCGTCCACTGCTGCTACTGATAATGGAAAAGGTTATGAAGTTGACTTCTTTGCCTTCTTGAAGGTGGTTGGGCATTAACCAACACAACAGTGAAACCCGATCCAGCTTTCGCTCCCTCCGCTTCCTCAGGGCCCTCACTTCCTCACTCAACTCACTCAGACGCTCGCCTCACGTCACTTCGCTCGCCTTGGGAGGAAGGCTACTGACGGTAGCGAATCTCAGAATACGAATAAGATCAGAAAGGCCATCATAAGAGTAAACAAGGCAATGGCTTCCGTGAGAGCAAAGCCTAAAATGGCATAACCAAACAATTTAGTATCCAATTACGGACTCCGTGCTACTGAATGGATCAACGAACTGAATATCTTTCCAATTCCGACTGCAGCTCCAGCTAAAGCAATTGTAGTAGTTCCAGCACCGATGACTTTTAAACCCTCCATAACATCTTTAAAAGTTTTCATTTCAGTCTATTAATTGGAAGCAGGATTCTTATTCTTGAAAGCGAGTTAAGTGGCTCTGAGGGGCACGAACGGTATAACAATAAGTACTGATTCGACTAGCTCGAACGTGGGGAACGAATGCTTGAATGTGAACAAATAGCTGACTCTTGCAAGTTTGTGGCCAGCGATCACCCTCTAAGCTATACGCTTGATAACGAACTAAAGGGCTCGAAGCTATAGAAGCTCTACAAATAGCAGTTCTTATGAATTTATGGCACAGTTCTTTAAGCTGGGTAAAGGTAAAGTAAACAGTAAACAGCAAAGACTCCCTATATCGAACCCCATTTTTTGATATGGCTTAGTATAAAGAGCTGGCTTAGTACATATCCATAAATATGTCTTTTTGACTGCAGCATAGCTATCTCGTAGTTTTCCTTTTCATAAGAGAAAGGATCCGTATAGGTATAGTATACGTAAGTTTACCTAGATCTATGTATTTACCTTATATGCCTTAAATTTACAGATGAGTCGGGATCCTAATCTTACTATTACAATTATAGGATCAGCTCTTATTTGCAATCTTCCTTAAAGAAAGTCTAAGGTAGTTGCAGGTCCATTTTCCTTTTTTTATAATGTGCGGGATTCCTACTCTGAGTAGGCTTCTTCGTGCGTGCCATTCTAGGAGTCTTCATTTACTCCGGTATAAAAAGGGTTATATCAAGGTCAATAATTTCTTTCTGGTCCACCAAGAATTTTTTTTTTCAACTAAGGTTTATTTAAGTCCGCCACAGCATGCCTTTTCCGTCTATAGCGGATAGGTAATTTAGCTACCTCCGCAGCAACAATTGCTTCAGCGGGAGCTGTCGTCGTGGGATCCGTAATAGTGAGCATTGTAACTGATACCGGGGGTTTCATATCTAGTTTTTTCTACTTACGAAATGCTTACGCTTACCAAAAGGACTAGGGCATCTTGTCAAAAGCAAAAGCGAGCGGTGACTCTATCGGAATCTATAAAACTCGACTGGAAGCGGGTGGAACCCACAATTGAATCTGCCCTGTCTAGAGGTCTATGCCCTTAACCACTGCGCGTTTACTGACACACTATCCCACCTTAGGGTAGCCCCCTTATTTCAAATAGAATACCTATCCTATTAGTTCTGAATAGCTCTGAAGCAGGAAAGATTCTTTGCTTTTCTACACTACATTCTGGACGGAAAGGAGATTGGGGCTGGACCGGATAGTGCATTGCAAATTAAAACTTTTCCTTCCTCTATCTCGGAGTAGAAGGTCGGGGAAAATGACCGCTGAAGTGATGCTTTAAGAAGGAGAATGGCTTATGGCCGCTGCTAAGCCTTTCAACTCCCTGCCACGAGCGGTAGCTGCGCAACACCGATTCCCTTTTTCCTATACTTCCCTTAAACAGGCCTCATTCTCCTAATCATGCTGAGGTAATTCAACAACTTCCCGATTTTTCCAAGACTTTGAAAAGGCCTGTTAAAACTAGTACCATGGACGCTAACACTCCTCCAAGCGAATGGAGATTGATCATTCCCAGCTTGCTCATCAAAGAAGTGCGCCAAAAGTGGGGGGAGAGGTATCTATCATATTCTCTTATAATAGGAGCACGCCTGCTTTTAGGAACTCTCTTTCCGAACATCTTTGTCCATCAGTAATGGCGTAGGAGAGAGAAGTGACCCTCTAGGTAAGGTTTTGGCCGGCTTCCCTGCTCGTTCTCCAGTAAATGGATATGGCCCGATTGAAGGATCGGTTGCCTTCGTTGTTGTGCTATCTTAGTATGTTCCGATTCCCTTACGAGTCTTTTCGGCTAACCAAAGTAGATCGGCTCTCATCTAAGAGAATGGAAAAAAGTACTCACCACCCATAGTGCCCCTTAAGAAGTAATAAACAGGTCCTCCGGGGCTTACTTCTTAAGGAGACGCAGAGTTGATGAATGAGAATCTAATGTCTTATTAAACCTTTAGGAGCGATCTGTTCATCCAACTCGTAATTTCGTAAGAGAAGAGAAAGCCTTTTCTGCAAAAGCGGAAGAAGAGTACGTTTCTAAGTCAATCTATCTTCCGAGAGCCAATCGAGAAAACGGAAATAGACATTCTTTCTCTTTTTGGCTCAGCAAAAGAGTAAGCCGTCGATGTCAACTTTCTTCAGGTGACCGATCCAGGAGCATATTCATTAGTCTTCGTTCTCCCTTTCTGTCCGTTGGTCAACAACCAACAAAAGTCTCGTTTAGTTCTTCACTACTCGTACAGGAAGGCCTCTCTTTCTGTATGGGGGGAATCCTTTATTCTCAATCCACATGATTGAAAAAATTCAACGCATCCTTCTCCTTGATGAAAGGAGTCTTAACTCAAGTTCCAGTGATACAGCTACGTCGGGGATTCGTATTACTACGAAAGATCTAGCGGACTTCCTAAAGAATGAAATCTTTGACCACGTTTTTGGTATGTTCCAAGACAGATGTAAAAATGAAAGCCCAAATGAAACCCAAGTACTCGATATCGCCAAACAAATGCATAATGATTCAGAAAACCCGAATTCTCTATGTGAGATTATAAACCATTTAAGAAGAGAAGAGGGTGATCACTATGACTTTGCCATACAACAATTAAACAACATTACAGGGGGGACACCTCCGACGCCCCCCAGTCCACTTGAGCAATTTTCCATTCACCCATTGATTCCTATGAAGATAGAAAACTTGTATTTCTCATTCACAAATTCCTCTTTGTTTATGCTGCTAACTCTCTGTTTGGTCCTACTTCTGATTCATTTTGCTACTAAAAGGAAACTTAGTACCAAATGCTTGGCAATCCTTGGTAGAGCTTATTTATGATTTCGTGCTGAACCTGGTAAACGAATCTTGGTTATTTATTTATAGTTCTTGCATTAACAGGTCTGGAATTAGGTGTAGCATTACAAGCTTATGTTTTTACGATCTTAATCTGTATTTACTTGAATGATGCTATAAATCTCCATTAAAGTGGTTATTTATTTATAGTACACAGTTCAACCTATACAAATCGAAGAACCTAATGGATCGAACTCATCCTTGGCTGCTACGAAAGAAATAGGCCTTGCGTTGCGGAAGGAACGTTCTGCTCTGAGTTGAAGGCAAGAGCTCCTTCCCTGCCTGAGTCAAGGGAGACTTTCTATCCTTCATTTTATGATTGACCGGTTCGGCGGCACAGGCCAAAAGGACCCCCAACCCCCAACTAACACTTTGACTAGATGGCGTATACCCGTACCGAGTACTTCTCTAAGTACGATAACTGGCAGAGTTTCTCCTAAGATCTATGAAATAGACCTGCATTTTTAAAGCACGCAGGTTCGACGCGTAGCGGCTCACCTACTTTGATCAAGTGGAGCATCTCCCACCCACCAGTCCCTTCGATTCCTCATGCGACAACTAGACTCCCCGAAGTGTCCGGATACCGTCGCGATCATGACAGGACGCGAGGAAGAAGCCCCGCTGATCGAAAGACCCTCCTCTCCGCACATTTATTTCCCCGCATGAACCAATACTAACTATCAAGGAATAGCGGGTATACATGCCAATCCCTTCGCCTTTGTTCGCCTATAAACTTTCTTCGCCTATCGGACCTGCCACCTTCTTCGTCGCTATCGCACAAAGGAATCCTTCGTAAAGTTAGCTGCTTCTTGCTCGCCTTCATTCGTCCTATTCGCCTTAGCGGCTTAAAGCTTAAACTTCGGTGATTCCTCCGCATCTTCTTCGTAGTGCGATTAGCTGCTAATAGCGAAGTAGGTTCAGCGAGATGACATGATGTGTCTCCTTTTTCTGTTTTCTAAGTTTTAGATGAGTTACATGACATGAGCGAATCGACTGACACGATTGTACTGAGAAGGAGCTTCATAGTAAAGAGTCGTTAGAGGTTTTGATAGATGAGCTAACTTAGAAGGGCAGCTTTTAGAGGTTCACCAATAGGCCAAAGTAGGCAGCGAAGGGTCAGCGCGAACGAAGGTCTACAATAACAAAATGTAGTAGATCATACTGGAAAGGTATGAAATGTGACAAATAAACAATAGCATAACAGCCGAAATCCGTAAATTTCCCATTTCAATTTACCCGTGTTACAGAAAGCCGTCCCGGGAACCTTGCTACTAAATGAACTGAGTCAAAAGAACGTGGGTTAGACTTTAAGGGACCATTCCCTGTAAGGAATGCCGCTATTCGCGCAAAGGCCGAACAGCCGAAAGCAGTACTTATATCCGCCCGTTCTACCTTTATTTCTCTTGCCGGTGCGGCCCTAGGAACCAGAGCATTGATTGCACTACGTACACTAATTCACAAACCTCGTGTGGGACTAATTCTTTTCATTTCTCATCTAAGAGAACTCAGAAGAGAAAGAAAGGTTCGTGTAACACAACTGGGAGTTCTATTACTTAAGATGGTGTCCAGCTCCAGACTATATTTAGTCAGTTGCTTTCGCATCCTTACTGGGTGTAATCAAGGCCTATTCGAAAGCTGCCTACGCGGTGGGTTTGAATCCCACAGGAGTGAAATAGCTTGGTTTCTCACATAGACTTTAGTGAGTAGTGAGCTGGTTGAGATAGGGCGACGCCGTTCGCTTGCTAATGAGTTCGGTAGCGGCCTACTTTCTATAAGGAAGTGAAAACAGGCTTGTAAAAGGAAGCTACTTACCTTCGAACTGAGATTTCTTCTCTATAAGTAGTACATTCCATTTTATAGGGAAAGTACACGGGGCACTCACTTACTTATCTATTTCCCAGAATAAAGGAGAAAAGGAGGTGCATACGCTCTTGTTCAATCAGACGAGAATCCTATAAAGAAGCCAAGCCAATTTGACGCATATTTCACTTGCTCTAATGAGCCAGCTAAAACTCTGTTTCCGTTACAGCTTCTATTATTTTCTAACTCCTTCGTGTCTCGTACCTCGACTTTCGCTACCTATACCTAGGCTTTTCTGCCTTTGCCTTTACGACGTTGGCTCTTTCCGTTCTCTGAGGTTCTTTCTATCTCGTAAGAGGTAAGGCTTTCCCGTCTTTACTCCCTGGTAAGCTATACTTTCTTCTCTACTCATTTTAGAGAGCTAATCTGACTTCTATCTCTTCTCAGTTCTCTAGGGAAGGTAGGGATTACTTGAGCTTACCCATCACTTCAGCATTCTATTTCCAGGGGATTCCTAAAGAGTAGAAGGAGTGCTTACTGATAGGCTAACTTCACTCCTTTCACATTTAAAGTAGCTGCGGGCACCCGATTTTCTGCTTTCTCACAAGATCTAAGTCACTAGTAGTATAGCCGGTCCTCTAAGCAAAGGTTACCTAAAAGCTGGCTTCTTCTAAGCACCCCCTAGTTCTCTTTCATCGATTGAGATGGGAATAGCAAGCAAGCCCGCCACTTCTATTATAGGGAATCGAACTCTATAGCGCCACTTCTTTTTCTTTTCACTTCTTTTCTATCACTTATGCCTTTTCTCAACTTTAGTGTGAAACCTGCCTAAGGAAAGAAACTTGAGGTAAGAACATAGATAAGAAAAAGGATGCGAAAGCTACTGACTATAGAGAGTAAGGATGCTTTAGCTACTTCCTATATATAGGATTCTATTAGCCGACTTATCAGAGATCGAGAGAATTGCCATAAAGTGAAGACAGAAACCAGGCAAAGGTGTACTAGTACCAAAAGTGAGTAGACAAGAGGGCTGTCATTGGGGGGACCCTGCTTTGAGACTCTATTACCTATAAGATATCAGTAAGACGTGATATGAGGAAGTTAATGGAAAAGTAAAGCATAGTCCTTAGGTACAGGATCATAGGAGTCAAAGAGGAGATGCCCTACCGGGGAGGTGGCGGGCTATAATTAGTTTAGAATATAGAAAGCAAGTAAATGAGGGAATTCTCCACCTTGGCTGGTACCAGACCTTTTTTTGGCGCACCTTTGCCTCACAGGTCGATCTCCCATATGGTAGGCGTTGGGCCCTAAGGAACTTTCAACGAAAGAAGTTCTCCACGCCTTTTCTGGTGCTTCGTGCCTGCTATGATTGCTTGTCTCTTCGATTGCCGGACCTATCCCCGATCATGTATTTGATAGAGTTGGAACCATTGCTTAATAAAGATCTGCTTGATATCCCTCCATAACTTCATAAGAAGATGATCGCCCATCTGATACGATAGCCTCACTCCCCCTCCCCTCGATCTATTTACCGACTGAAGGCAATGGCCCTTACCCTTAGGATAGGCGAATGGTTCTACAACTGCAAGCACATGAACTCGCTCTCATAGACAGACATGGAAATTAGAAAGTGTCTATCTTATATAGCTGTCAAACGAGACTTTCACTTTTCCCTTCGTAGAGCAGATCATGAATTGAAAAAGTTCTATCTGGGCAAAATGCTAATTTTTTATAGATTTCCCTTCATTTAGGGCACCAATCCCGACTTCTCCCGTTGCTATAGTATAATAAGAGATAGGCGCCTACCTTAAAGTCACCTATCGACACTCAAGCCTGTTCATCCTGCTTTCTTTCCTTTATAAGACTGGAAGAGATAGAAGGCTCTCCTGTCTTTGCCCATTGATAGATATGCCTGAAGTACCGAAACTCTCTCCCTTAGGGCTCTCTTTCCGTAAGCCGGTGAGGAGTGAGGGATCTACTGAGACTGAGCCATCTTCGCTAGCCGATCTGTCAGTTCTATAGGGTATGAAGCTCTTTCCTAGTATTGGGTTCAGGAATTCATGTTCGCAGGTAAAGAGACTAAAGAAACAAGAACAGAAACAGTCTCTTGAAAGAGGGGAGCATTTGCCCACTCTGCGGTACATGAGCTCCTCGTCCAACTTACTGTCTTCCGAGATTTCATATCAGTTACAAGCTTGTCATTTCAATCACTTGCTACCTTTAAAGGAAAGCAGTTCGCCCATCGAATCGATTAATCTAAGTCCCCTTCCTATAGAGTGAACGTGAAAGCCGGTCTATAGTCCACCATGCTAATGGAATGTCAGTGACACAAGTAGTAAATTCATTCGTTGACAGGAGCGAGCAGAAAGAGAGAGCGTAAAGAGGGTCTTATCATGAATATTGGCCTGCTTTCCTTTCTCCTGTTGCAGTAGACTACAGTCTTACCACTATAATATAAAATAGGTCCAAAAGCAGGAAGCACAGTCAGGAAGGTAAGTTAGAACTCTTTTCTGAATTCCTATCTATAAAGTCAGGCTTGTCTATACAATACAACAAAGTGAGGTAAAATCATTAGTTAGGCTAGTGGGAAAAAATGACTCTGTTTCCGTCTTTTGAAAGAAGTAAGGTGTTCTTCCTTCATCCTCCATCCACACTACGAGGGCCGGCCGGAATATGTTTGGCTGTTCAATAGCCAATTCCATTTCGGTTCATTTTGGTATGCTGGGAAGATGAAGAGATGAATTCTGTCTCTCCGAAGCTTCGATTTGGAGGCTTGGGCTGGAGCTCTAGCTAGTTGGACTAGAAGCTAGTTATTCCGGTCTACTTGTTGGGCAGGCCGGCCCTCCTTCATCCCTTCGTTCTAATCCATCCAGACAACTATGGCAACCCGTACTAATTGCCCTTGCACTGATACCAGTAAGGGGAGCGTCGGCCAGAAGATAAGGGGAAAAATCGCACAGACTTATATACAGGGGAAGGACCTTAGAATCTTGTATAAGAAAGGAAAGATTTCAAAAAGCAGATTAGGTACTTCCAACAGGAGAATAAGAAAGGAAGAAATAAGAGTGGAGAAAAAGGGAAATGGAATTCTTCACAAAGGGAGGGAACGCAAGGGGGACAGCACTAATAAATCGGAAAAGGGGTCAAAGGAAGGGACACATCTTGATAGGACAACAACCGGGGATAGGATATGGAAAGAGATCAACATGTTTTCTCGAACGAACAGATTTACACCGTCAATGACAGCGCACCAAGGGAACAACGGACAATCACGGCAAAGGCAAGCACGAATGCTGCTGCCTACGAGACCCATCCAGGGGAATCTTACACTGCGCGCAGAGAACCCCTCTCACTTTAGACAGAGAGGGAATGACGATGGGTAGCCAAACCGTGAGGCGAAGAACTCAACCGCTATACACGAGGGAGCAAGTGGAAAGAGTAGAGCAGCACCTTGCCGTAGAGAGGGTCCTAGAAAGGTTAAGAGTTCTGCACCGGTTGGAGTGGAATAGGAATCTAAAACAGAATTCGATCAATTGGCTTTAACGAACCTATTTCATTAGAATGATCGAAGAACCCGCTTATCCATAGAAAGAGGGAGAGAGAATGAGAAATCACTCGACTGTTAAGGAGAGGAGGGGAGAGTTCGACCGCCCTAAGCCAACCAGAACGGCAAAGAAGAGTTCTATTCGGCGACCGGTAGGGAGAGGAGAGGATGGGAGGAGAGAACGTCGACCATAAGGGAGACAGCAGTTACTTCGATGTGAGCAGAGTGCCCATTTCCTTACTTAGACTAACCTTCGTTTAGAAAGGCTCTCCCCTCGCTCTGACTCTTCCCATACTAAGACTTTTGTTGATCTACCTTTGACTTACTTCCTATCTCTACCCTTGATCCAAGGTAGCCGAAGGACGGATTTTGACTAAGCTTTGCTGAAAAAAGTTGCAAACTTCAGTTCCGAAACTTTAGTCTTAACTTCGTTTAGTCAGAAGAACTTAGAACGGCGGTAGCAGGGCGAAAGGCAAGGTCACATCCTGCCGTCATAGCTTGCCTCCCATTGCTTCGTACGAGACAGAGAAAAAAAAGAGTTCTGCATCTCTCCGGGGCTGGGGGAACAAATAGGCGTGTGGAAGAGGGAGAGAGGGGGGGGCTACGAGCCCTCTCCCGTTGTTGTTCCCGGACTACCCATCCATCCACTTCCCCTTTTCCGTGTGCCCAAAAGCCCGCCCGCCCGGTTTATGAGCCCATTTCCGATTCCCTTACCCAATCTCATGAGAAGCAAGCCCAGCAGGCCCTACCTTAAAATGTCCCCAGACAGCCAGCCCTCACCAGGCTGCTAGCATTGCTAAATGCTCCGCCACGAAGCAAGCTCTCCCGAATACGACAGATGCAGAAGTGGGGAAGCCGGAAGTGGCTAAAGAAGTCGGAGGAAGAAAGTAGTTGGACAACTAACTGTATACACGAGGGTACATTAGTCTTCTGGGAATTGGCAACATTGACAGAAAGGGGAAAGGGTAGGAATACACTTTTTTAGGTGTAGCTATACTAAAGTAGTTGGCCTAACCTTCGGTTCCCGTAACCAAGTTTTTCTTTCTCATTCCTTATGTACTTTTTCTTACTTCATCCATACTTTTTGACTTTTTCTGAAGTGTGGGGCAAACGGCGCCCTCTACTTCTACTTCTAACTAAAGGCGAAGAGCCGGCATTGCAAGCAAATAGAGAGCCTCCGCCCGTTTGATCGGTTGCGAGCCGGAAAGCGTACCGGCAGTTTGAGTCGCGAAAGGGCCGCTTGCTTCACTTCATTTTTCTATAGAATAAAATAAAATAATATATATAATTGAATTCTATATCTATCTATAAACAAAAAAGATATATATAATCTTTTTATTTTTCCAATTGTTCATTCCTGGGGAGAGGAAGAAGCAGATAGAGCAAAGGCCTCCTCTTTCCGTTCGCTCTTCCCGAAGTGAGCGAATTGCATGTAGAGATCCGTAGGGGCTTATAGTTTAATTGGTTGAAACGTACCGCTCATAACGGTGATATTGTAGGTTCGAGCCCTACTAAGCCTACCACCCCCTGCTCTTCTCTTTCAGCCCTTGCTGGTGAAAGTCTTAGAATGAATGTTGGCCTAGATAGAGGAATAAAAACTAGCTCGACCGGAAGGGAGAGGATAGGCGAATCAGTAACTGAAATGAAAGCTGGAGTAAGACAGTCAGTTGGAGAGCTAGCATGAAGAAGTAGGAAGGGATATTCGAAAGGCAGAAGGGTAAGAGCTAGAAGGCTGTCTTTGAGGATAGGATGGTCGGACAAGGAATCCAACCTCTTTCTATAGATAAGATAAGTCTGTAACTTCAGGTCGAATCACTAGAAGGTATACTATTCTGAGGGTAGGCATTCGCCGTCCCTCAATCGCTTACTGATATGCTTTATCTCATCTAGCAGCACTCTAAGAGCCTCTTTCCACCCTACTGGCTTTAGGTAAGGGTCTCAGATCGTATGCCTTCTAGCCTGCCTCTTTCTTGAGCTGGCCATGGGATAAAAAGTAGATCTCTATCTGATCTGTGAAGTGAAAGACTAGTCCTGATCTTATTGAATGAATTCCATCTAAGAAGTAGAAGTAGGTTCGCTGAAGCCCATCTATTCAATAAGATCAGTTAAGCAGGTTGTTAGGGCCACTCGACTTATAAGTAGTAGTATCACTTTGATCCTATATGAGCATCCACTTTTTCAAACAATTGAGCCTTCATCATGGGAATAAATAGGATAACAGGATTCCAGCTGTAGTTTATTGGCCGTTAGGTCGGTCAAACTGTCCATGTAGCTAAAGTCAAGCCAATTGTTCGAGTTCGCGTTCTCGTTCAGGACAGGACAGTATGGGACCTCTTGCTTAGGGCTTTGGAAGCAAGCAACCAACCCGGCAGAAGTCGATCGGAAGTTTACTATTTGACAAAGGGGCGCGTTAGCGGCATAAGAGTAAGTAAACAGATCAGGTGTAGCGATAGGGCGGTTTACAATTCTATTCAAACAGGCTATTGCGCCTAAGTCAATCCCTAGCCTAGGGCTTTGCCATACCAGTGAGTCTGAGGCGCTGCTCTCGACCAAAGTCGCACGTGATGCTAAGTAAGGATGAACCCCCCTACCACTGTGAAATAGCGCCCTCTTCTCTTACTATAGTAAGCTGGCGGGCTTCTCCCAAGAGAATGCCTTCACTCCACTCCGCCTTTAGACGCCTATGGAGAACTAAGGTACCTTTAGGAGCCGAAGGCAGGGGGGACTCGAAAACAACAAACGCCACTATTTAACTTAACTGTTTAGGCGAAACTCCACGCACAACTCGCATTGAAGACGCTCCACTCGTTCGTAAGCACAATGGACTCGCTGTGAGTATGGAAGAAGGATAGGGTCAGCAGGCCTTTCTATCTCTTGTATTCATCTTCTTGTTGTACTCTTTCTGAAGTGTGGGGCGAACGGCGACCTCCGTTTGCAGGAAGGAAAGCGGCAACCGCCCTCAAGTAAAGACTTTTTCGAAGGTGGAGCCTTACTCTATTCCTTCGCCCGTGAGACATCTACTTAGTTGTACATCGGTACTCGGACACCCAATCTCATCCCCCCTATTCCGTATAGATGTTGGTTTTTGATGTAGTTGCTTGTACTTCTCTTTTTTTGTCGAGATCAACGTTTTCGTTTGAGGACCCCGTTAGACTTACCAGCCCTTGACATAAGTAAATCATTAGTGATAGGGTTGGGACGATAGACCTAGTGCTTCCCTACGTTGGACGTATGTTTCGCGGTTAAACCTTATTCTATTATTGACCAATCATGGCCTTATTTTGAGTCTTTCTTTCAGATTGACAAAACTCTTGCAACTCTTTGAGGCCGATCGATCTAGAGAACTCATAGTCACTGGAACCGTCGACTATTGGAAGGGGATCATCTACCTCTTGCGAGCACTTTAAAGGATCTAATTACGAAAAAAGAAAGTAGTGAGGGAAAACCCTCTAGTCGAGTAAGAGAACTGAAAGTTTCAGGCCAGTAAAGTCCGTTAGTGGGGGAGTGAACCCGGAGATTCGTCAATCAATTCTTTCTTCTGGAAACGACTAAAAAGAGCAGGGCTTGTCCGGGGCAAGGGATGCAGGTATGAAAGATGAAGCTTGAAAGCGGGGGAGTTCTTCTACTGCATGTTCAGAGAAAGACTTCCCCCATGGCATAGCTCAGTCATTCAATCATGGGAGGGTCACAGGATTCTTCTCCTAAGCGCAGGTGTAGCTCCCCATGGTGTTCATTTAAGTTCTCATACATCCCGCTACGGTTTGTCTTGGTAAACAACTATTTCTCTTTCGCCCAGGGGAACGCGACAATCAGAGAAGAGATAAGGGTAATGTTACAATGAATGAGGATAGGTGTTGAAAGAGGACTGACTCTCCTTATTGAGAGAGCGCTAAAAGTCAACTAGAGGACTCCATTACCTTGACCATCTTCCGAAGTTCTAAATAATCTACTGATCAAAGGCTGTAAGGGCGGGCTGCTCTACATTCAGCCACATCACAGTGACCCCCGAAGCGATCTTATTCTAGTTGCGGGACGAAATCCGACAGCCAATTGCCGGCTCTGAATAACCAGCCCAGCAAGAAGCTCAATTCTTCTATAACATAACGGGGCGGGGTTGCGCGCGAGCCGAGTGACGTAGGTGCACAAGAGTGCTTCGCGCCACAACCATCTCTTTTTTATAGGTTCTACGGACCGATGCCTGCTGCTTCATCTGGGAGAAAATAATCATAGATATGCCGGTCATTAGAAGGAAGAACCACCATAAAAAGATTCCTCGTGTATCATCTGTAGCAAAATTATGAACGGGAGCTAGCAATCCGGACCGTATTGAAAAGGTTCCTGAGACACAGCATGGAAAAGTCACAATATTCAGAAACGAGGTCCAAGAATGAAGAAGGGGTAGAATTACTGAATGAATACGAGCTGTAGCTAATACCCGAGGCATAAAAGAAGCATTTTCCACGGGATCCCGAAACCACCAGCCACCCCGACCTAATTCATGATGAGCCCACCAACTTCCTGGCAAAATGCCTACGGTTAAAAAGCACCGACATGTCAAGATCAAAATTCGAATTGGTTCCTGGTCCTGGTCAGAGACCACTGTGTTCGCGCCGGCGATCCAACAAAAAAGCGAAGTAGTGGTCTCTTTCTTTCCATTACGAACGACACGCTTCGCCTGCTCCCTCCCCGTGTCCACTAGCGCTCCTGTCCAGAGCGAAGAGAAGGCGAAACGCCGCCGAAGCAACATAAGCAGGCTTCTATTGCTACGTAACAATAGAGCAGGATAGCCTTTTGCGCCCACATGTTTGAATTTGAGGGTAAAGAGCTTGCTTGTTCTACGGGATCCGACGCATCCAGCAGAGCGAAAGAGCCTTCCATTCTTT